ACCGAGCACTACACTTAGATTTATTGGATTTGTTGCTAAAATATCGGTATTAAATCCGAAACTTCCAGCGGATGGCCAGTAACCCAAGCCCAAGCAAAGGAAAGAATCGGTTATATTTTTCATATGATCTCATCTCCTCTTATGGATAAACTAATTATCTTTCTACGATTCCTATTTTTATTTTTCGATTTTTTTATGTTAGGATTAAACAAAAGGATTCGCAAATAAAAGCGCTAATGCTACAACCAGCCCATAAATCGTTAAAGCTTCCATAAAAGCCAGACTAAGCAATAAAGTACCCCGTATTTTTCCCTCTGCCTCAGGTTGTCGCGCAATCCCTTCGACAGCTTGCCCTGCAGCAGTGCCTTGACCAACCCCCGGTCCAATAGAAGCAAGCCCAACGGCCAACCCAGCAGCAATAACGGAAGCGGCAGAAATCAGTGGATTCATGATAAGTTCCTCGCACCCCAAATAAAATAAAGAAAGAAATAGTTAATGATACAATCAACCAACAAATTATGAATTAATTATTCAACTACTAAGATTTATCCAGTCAAAAAGTAATTAAGAATTCCTAATTGAGATAATAATATTTATTGAACTACCCAAACTACTTTGATATTTATTTTGTGTTTCTATCCACGTAGTTTTTGTGAATCCCTAGCTAAATTTACAGTAGCAGGGCAAATTTAGATATATAGTTAGTTCATATATAACTAGTTAATATCTAATATCACATATACACGTGTTTCTTCCATACCGTAAACCAATTATTTGTATCTTGGGTTCAATATCGGATTCGAGAATCATCCTTTGCTTTGAAACCTCCAAAAACGAAAGAGTTGTCTTTTAGAGATTAGATTATATACACCTAGTTGACGCCCTTCACTCCTACTCTATTTTTTTATCTCGCTTTTTTTTTGAAAAGAAAGCCCCCCCCCCTTTTTTTATGAAAATTATCTTTTGGTTAATCGTTGATTTGAATGTGAATGAATGAAACGGGAATCTGTTCTAGTTCCATAAAACATCTTTTTTTAATCACACGTCGTAAACCGTAGATATCATACAAAATGATAGCTCCTAATTTAACATGTTATAGTTATAATTGAATGAACAAAAAAAGAATATTCATTGGAGGAAAATTGAAATTGGTCAAACAAAGAGTATTTTTTTTTTACAATTCCTTGGTAATTTTTTATATTTTATTATTACACTGAATCGTAAAAAGGGATTATTTGGAAAACTAGTCAATGATGGCCTTCCATGGATTCACCTATATAAGCCGCAGCTAAAGTAGCAAAAATAAGAGCTTGAATACCGCTTGTAAATAATCCAAGGAACATGACAGGTATAGGAACTACTAAAGGGACTAACGAAACAAGAACAACAACTACTAATTCATCAGCTAATATATTTCCGAAAAGTCGAAAACTAAGCGATAAGGGTTTTGTAAAATCTTCTAAGATGTTAATCGGTAAAAGGATTGGAGTTGGTTGGATGTATTTACCAAAATAAGCTAATCCTTTTTTTGAAAGACCCGCATAGAAATATGCTACTGACGTAAGTAAAGCTAATGCAACGGTAGTATTTATATCATTTGTGGGTGCAGCTAACTCCCCATGAGGTAACTGTATGATTTTCCAAGGCAAAAGAGCCCCTGACCAATTAGAAACAAAAATAAATAGAAACATAGTTCCAATAAAGGGAACCCACGGACCATATTCTTCTCCAATCTGAGTTTTGCTCACGTCTCGAATGAATTCAAGGACATATTCAAAGAAATTCTGACCGAAAGTGGGAATGGTTTGCGGATTTCGAACAACTAGAATGGCTGAAACTAATAAGATAGCAATTACAACCCAAGAAGTAATAAGTACTTGGGCATGCACTTGGAAACCCCCTATTTGCCAATAGAAATGTTGACCTACTTCCACAGCAGATATATCGTATAATCTTTTTAATGTGTTGATGGAACATAATAGAACATTCATATTGCCCTGACCTCTAAAAGAAATAGAAAACTTGAAAAGGAATTATTTTGATTCAACTATCTCCTTTTTTACTTGTCTACTCAAATTTTCTTTTTTGAATACCGACTAATCACATTATATTTCCGGTTATTTTTATCTTTTTCTTTTTTGCATGATTTAGTAATAGTATAGTAACCGATTGCATAAATCTTATGAATTCTGAATTCCCCCAACCCAATATTTTATTTATCTTATTATTAATCAAGAATTTCGTATATAGCTAGAACGACCCTCACAAATTGCAAATACTAATTTGTTAAGAATTAATCGGATTGAAGCTATAGCATCATCATTAGCTGGAATCGAAATATCTGCGAGATCCGGGTCACAATTTGTATCGATTAAACAAATAGTTGGAATTCCCAAAGTTATACATTCTCGAAGAGCCGTATATTCTTCTTGCTGATCAATGATTATTACAATATCGGGTAACCCCGTCATATATTTAATGCCGCCCAGATATGTTTCCAAATGAGATAATTGTCTCTTCAACATAGCGGCATCTCTTTTTGGAAGACAGTTGAGTCTCCCTGTCTTTTGTTCCGTTCTCAAGTCTCTTAACTTATGAAGTCTCGTTTCTGTAGTATACCAATTCGTTAACATACCGCCAAGCCATTTTTTACTAACATAATGACACCGCGCTCTTATTGCAGCCCGCGCTACTGAATCAGCTGCTTTATTTTTGGTACCAACAATTAACAATTGTTTTCCCCTACTTGCTGCATCAAAAACTAAATCACAAGCTTCTGATAAAAAACGGGCAGTTCTAGTAAGATTTGTAATATGAATACCCTTACGCTTTGCGGATATATAAGGTGCCATTCTCGGATTCCATTTCCGAGTACCATGGCCAAAATGAACTCCTGCTTCCATCATCTCTTCCAAAGTTATGTTCCAATATCTTTTTGTCATTTAGCCCCACAAAAATTTTTTTTTTTTGAAAAAAAAAAGAGACCAGGTATCTTGAAATAGAAATAAATAATTGTTCCGACGGAACCTTCTCTTCTACCGAAGATTGGCTGTTGATACATGATCAGGCCATTCCTTATTTTTTTATTATTTTCTTTATTATCTTTTATTACCAAATATTACCAAATCAAATGACTGCGTTTAAATTAAATTAAAGGTATGAATCCGCTCCTAGAAATGATTGCTCTGATGTATCGCATAAATTCTTTGAAATGAAAAAATCAAAAATTTCTCTGTGGTGGAACAAAATATCTCCCATTTCTCCCTCGAATACATTATTTTTTTTTGTTTCCAAGGTAATCTTATTATGTTGCCTTGAACGGTGCATTATTCTTTTGAATCCGGTACCAACGGGTATTATTCCCCCTAAAACAACGTTCTCTTTCAGACCTTTCAACCAATCGATACGACCCCGGAGAGCGGCTTTTGCTAAAACTCTAGCAGTTTCTTGAAAACTCGCTTCGGATATAAAACTTTGAGTATTCAGAGATGTTTTTGTTATTCCCAATAATATAGCTCGGTAACAAATCGCTTCTTCCAAGGCACGCCCCGTTCGTTCAGCTCGCAACAATCCAATTAGTTCACCGGGTGAAAAAACATTAGACATTCCATCTTCTGAAACCAAGACTTTTGATGTTATTTGACGCACAATAATTTCTATATGTCTATTATGGATGTGCACTCCCTGGGATCGATAAACCTTTTGGATTTTATTAACCAAAGAAATACGACTTTGAACTATAGTTAGCTCAGCACCAATCAAGAATCCCCAGGGAATGCCAAGAATTCTTGTTATACGCTCGTTCCAAGTGTCAACTTTCTTTTCTAGGTTCATCGATATTGAATCAATCGAACGCACTTCTAATACCTGTTCCACTTTTGGAAGACCTTGTGTTATATCACCAGATCTCGATTTTTCATATATAAATGTAACTAATATATCTCCTTCATAAAGGATTTTCCCATAATGGCCATGAACAGTTGCTCCTGGAGTCGCCAAATAAGGGTTAGCCGATCTTATTACTACAGAATCAATTTGAACAGTTAGAACTTGACCCGATTTTAGGTGTGGTTCATTTTTCGTTTGAGCTATCCATACATTTTCACAAAGAAATTGCCCAAGGCTAATTATTGTAAATGTTTTTTCACAATAATTATGATGGAAAAAATGCCAATTCAAATGGAATGGATTTAAAACGATGTTACTGCATAGATCGGGCTTATAAATTTTCTCGTTTTCGTCCATTAAATAATATTTAAATACTTCAAAAGTTTCCTTTACTTTGTCAAGTTGCAAATTTGTAGTTATCGAGATCTGATTATGAGTTATTAAACAAGAAAATGAATACAAATTTGCAACTTGAAGGGCTATTCCTAAAGGGCCTAACGAATTCTTAATTGGAATTAAAGGATCTCTTTTAATTTCATGAATTCCCTTTTTTATCCCATTGTGATATTTTACATCGTTGAATGGTCCCATTTGAAAACAATTAGCTGATGACAAAATTATCAAAGATTGGGATTTCTTATTTCTATTCAACAACATACGAATAGTTCCGTGATTTTGGCTAAGTGATTGTTGAATTTTTTCCTTGGAATAAATAGAATAAAATGGATTGATATTGGTCCGATCTGACCCATTATCCGAGATCAATCCTGAACCGGACGGATCATTCCTTTTTTTGATATCCCAAGTATGGGATTTTCCTAAGTCAATTCTTAGGAAATCGCCAATCAAACCATTTGTACTTACTTCAACAAAAGAAGCGAGGGCCTCTTCTATAGAAGAACTTTTTTTGTCTTGATCCCAATTCAAGACTAAACAAGTCCGAACTAATTGAATGCTTGTGTCAGAAATTCCCCGAATTGATTTTCCATTTCCATAAAGAATATAATTAAGAACTTTCAGTTCCAGATTATCCCCTTCCTGGAACAGATCTTGGGGGAAAAATTTTACTAAATTGATACCGTCCGCTATTTCATATAGAATTACGGGTCGAA